AATTTGAGAGAGCTGAGTCGATCCCAAGAACTACTGGTCCTAGAACCAGAAATAAATAGGCATACTCCTCAATTGACTCAAAAATCCAATTGGAACTCAAGCTCAGATTGATGTTTTGTTCGAAAAGGCCTAGAATCCTGATTTGATTCTTGTGTTATAATATAAGAAACAAAAATGGGGGAGAAGAAGAAATATTTTTTTTTTATTGAAACATGTTCGTTCATTTCTACTACTTATCTTATCTTAATTTATTTTTATTCTATATCTTCCCGGAGTTCATTCTCCGGGGAATTCCCTTTCAATCATTCCTGTATATTACTTTTGAATCTCCTTTATTTGATAATTTTATTGGAAATCATGTAAAGACAATTCTTATTTGATATAGCTATTTGCGCAAGTATTTTACGATTAAGAAGCAATTGCTTCTTGTACAGATTGTGTATTAATATACTATAACTATAGAATACCTTATTCTCACGAGTTACTGCGTTTATCCGAGTGATCCACAAACGACGAAAATCCCTCTTTTGTCTGCCTCTATCTCGATGAGAGGAAACCAAAGCTCTCATTTTCTGTTGAGTAATCGTTCGAGTAAGTCTTGAATGAGCCCCTCTAAAGGTTGATGCAAATAAACGAATTTTTGTTCGACGTCTCCGAGCTATATATCCTCGTTTAACTCTGGTCATTGAATCAGATTAAAGCTTAATGAATAACTAATTGATTTCTCTTCTTTCAGTCATCCTTTTCCCCTTCCCCGGTCGATTAATAACAAAACGGATTATTCCGATATATAAAATATCAATTCCAATGGCTTTTGCTACTATGACCTTCCCAACCACGATTTTGTATTCTATTCCTTCCAGTTATTTCACTGGAAATAAGAAATTAGAACGATACTAAATAAAAAAAAATAGTGGGTTCCATCGTTTCTATGGTTACCTCTTAAACGGTGAGGTCCTCTCTATACACCGGAGCCTCTTCTTTCATTTAATCAAATGTTATTGTTAACTTGTATAGTTCACACTCTTTGGCTCTACCTATCTACAGTAATAGCTCTTTTCACAAAAAGAGTTATCCATACAGTGACGGCATTTAATTATGAAAGTTGGCTAGGTAGCTGACCCTGTTAGTCCGTTCTTTCAAGAAAAGGAGCATAACCTTTTTGCTTCTTATGATACCATTTCCTCCGCTTAATGGATAACCATTTGCTACCAATGGGGAATTGCTTCTTATTTCAAATCTAGATGATTGGATTTGCACCAATGGAAACCATAAATTCCATATACAATATGGGTATATGATAGATCTTCTCTATCTATCCTATTCATTGGTACCGGTCATTGATACTGAAAAAATTGTCTCATTTGTTCGAACTTATGATCTGAACGAGTCGCACATACACCCTAGTACATGTTCCTCGACGCTGAGGACATCCTCTAAGAGCGGGAGATTTTGTAACATTTCTTATTGGCTGTCTTGTGTTTCTAATAAGTTGTTTAATAGTTGGCATGTCGTATGTATATATATGTATATATAGAATAAAATGGGTTGGTTTAGATCGATCTTAACCTGATGATTGATCATCATGAATTATTTCTATTCAATATCAAATCACAGAAAATTTGAATTATGGTTTGAAATAAAATAGATTTATATGAAATCCCCAGTATTTTCATTTTTGACCGCTACAAGATCAACAATGCCATGAGCTTGGGCTTCTGTTGCTGACATAAAAACATCCCTTTCCATATCCTCGGATACAACCCATAAAGGGTTGCCCGTTCTTTGTACATAAACCTTTGTTAGGGTTTCGCGAAGTTTCAGTAGTTCTTCCGCTTCCAGGATAAATTCCCCTGCTTGTGCCTCATAAAAAGAACTAGCAGGTTGGTGAATCATAACCCTGATGATATTGATATAACATCATGAACGGTTCTTCTATCTCGCATGATTGGGCTAAACTAAAGTAGGGGATAAAAAAATAACAAGAAAAAAAATCAAATAGAATTGAATAACCGTACAGGCATCTTTTGTTCATTGCATACGGCTCTGCAATGGAATTGACCCTTTCTTCTCTTCTATTCTATCGAAGAAAGAAATAGAATCCATCTAATCCAGATCGTTGAATGATCCATTTACCACCCTTCCTTTCATAGAAGTAAAAAAGAATACTATGATGGTTCTGTTACTTTATATATTTATCTCGTCTGTGATTTAGCAATCCCAAAGTTTCTTTTTGATACGATCAAATAAGTCAAAAATGATCTTTTTTTTTTTCATTTTTGTACTCTTTCTTTCATAGCATAAGTATCAGAAAGAGACTTCTGGTGTGGAAGAAAAATGGTTTGTGACGCTGAAATGTACTCCCGACACATAAGATCAAATCGGAAATAACCTTTATTTCATACTACTATCTCGATACAAAATCTCATGTTATGAAAAAACAATAATGGTTTGTTCATATCGAACCCGAAGTGCCATGCTATTATTACTTATAATTTTCTTTTATAATCAATGTGGCGAAGGCATAGTCTTCTTTTTTTTTTTTTCAATCAAATAAAAACTCATTGGCGCCAAGCGTGAGGGAATGCTAGACGTTTGGTAATTTCTCCTCCGACCAGAATAAAAGATCCCATTGACGCGGCTAATCCCATGCATATCGTATGCACATCAGGTGACACAAATTGCATAGTATCATAAATGGCTATTCCTGGTATTACCCATCCGCCGGGAGAGTTTATAAACAAATAAAGATCCCTAGTACCATCTTCTATACTGAGATATACCATGAGACCAACAAGTTGATTCGAGATCTCGCTATCAACCTCTTGGCCTAAAAAAAGTAATCTTTCTCGATAAAGTCGGTTGATTAGGACAAAATTGCATCCCTTAGGAACCGTACGTGCACCTTTGGATACATACGGTTCAAAAAAAATTGTGAAAAATAAAAAAAAGAATCAATGTGTCGATTCCAGCTTTATTTCTTTTTTTTTTATGTAACAGGTTTTCTTAATGAAAGGTCTTCTATTAAAAAAAACGAGATGAGTTTAGGCTCCCTTCCCTCTAAAAAAAAAAAGAGATTACTGAACTTATTAAACTAACCTATCATTGATGTATTGTTTCATCGATATTAAAATCACGATGTCATTGTCTTGTTCCTGAATGGGTCCTTTCAATTCTTTTAGGTTCATGGTCTACCCCGGGAAAAGATCTGTCCGAATTCTATTTGCACATATAGGACAAATGGTCTCAGTACCATTTTTTTGTTATGACTTCTTTTTTTTTGTTAATTTTGTGTCTTGCTTTCCCAAAACTATTTGATGTATTCATCATACTATTCCGTTGGTCTGCAATTTGGGATCACTACTATCACTACTATAGTAATAGTAGGTATAAAGTAATAGTAGGTATAAGAATCATTTATGATACAAGTGGTAATCATACATATATTATATTAACAATTTGTTATCGATTTGGTATTTTCTGAACGGAGCCTGGATACTTTATTTTATCAGTCCAAGTAAACCATAAATTCTTCTAAATTGATAATATTGATCCCCAATATAAAATAAATTGATCTAATTGCACTTCACGCTCCGAATGATTGATTGATGCCTCACTCAATACAATATCTCTTGGGCGAAACAGAGGATATCTCGATCAGGGGAGAGAACGGGTAAATCCCATATGACCCAATATGTCTGACAAGTCGCACTATACGTCAACCCAAACCGCATCTTCCTCTCCAGGACTCCGAAAAGGTACTTTTGGAACACCAATGGGCATTAAATTAAAGAAAAAAATTTAGTACTATACTTCACTTTAATATGGAAACGTAACAATCAATGGTTTATTGTCTTCATCCCTTTTTTCTCTTTATTCTATTTGATACATAGATTGGAAAGTTTATAGAGTAAGACAGAATGAATAAAGAAAAAATTTGAACGAAGAAATCGATCGTTCGAATGATAAACAAGTATCTATCCATTCGTTCCCCAAAAATGGGACCAATCCTCCCATTGCGTATTGGTACTTATCGGGTATAGAATAGATCTGCTTCTCTTTGTTCTTACGAACAAAATTGTTCCGTTATTTTCACGTTATTTTCAATGGAATGGAATAAATATTAATCCTTTCTGATACGGAATCTACTGAAAAGTTAGGTACATGGTTAGTATATATAGTCTTTTCCAATGCGATAAAATAAAGTGGCATAGTGTCTATTTTTCTTTGATAAAGAGGTATTTCCATGGGTTTACCTTGGTATCGTGTTCATACTGTCGTATTGAATGATCCCGGTCGATTGCTTTCTGTTCATATAATGCATACAGCTCTAGTTTCTGGTTGGGCTGGTTCGATGGCTTTATATGAATTAGCGGTTTTTGATCCCTCTGATCCCGTTCTTGATCCGATGTGGAGACAAGGTATGTTCGTTATACCCTTCATGACTCGTTTAGGAATAACCAATTCGTGGGGCGGTTGGAGTATTTCAGGAGGAACTATAACAAATCCGGGTATTTGGAGTTATGAAGGTGTGGCAGGGGCACACATAGTGTTTTCCGGTTTGTGCTTCTTGGCAGCTATCTGGCATTGGGTATATTGGGACCTAGAAATATTCTGTGATGAACGTACGGGAAAACCTTCTTTGGATTTGCCCAAGATCTTTGGAATTCATTTATTTCTCTCAGGGGTAGCTTGCTTTGGCTTTGGCGCATTTCATGTAACAGGTTTGTATGGTCCTGGAATATGGGTGTCCGATCCTTATGGACTAACTGGAAAAGTACAATCTGTAAATCCAGCGTGGGGCGCGGAAGGTTTTGATCCTTTTGTTCCGGGAGGAATAGCCTCTCATCATATTGCAGCGGGTACATTGGGCATATTAGCAGGCCTATTCCATCTTAGTGTTCGTCCGCCTCAACGTCTATACAAAGGATTACGTATGGGCAATATTGAAACTGTACTTTCCAGTAGTATCGCTGCTGTTTTTTTTGCAGCTTTTGTTGTTGCTGGAACTATGTGGTATGGTTCAGCAACTACCCCAATCGAATTATTTGGTCCTACTCGTTATCAGTGGGATCAGGGATACTTTCAGCAAGAAATATATCGAAGAGTTAGTGCCGGGCTAGCCGAAAATCTTAGTTTATCGGAAGCTTGGTCTAAAATTCCCGAAAAATTAGCTTTTTATGATTATATTGGTAATAATCCGGCAAAGGGGGGATTATTCAGAGCAGGCTCAATGGACAATGGGGATGGAATTGCTGTTGGATGGTTAGGACACCCCGTCTTTAGAGATAAAGAAGGGCGCGAGCTTTTTGTACGTCGTATGCCTACTTTTTTTGAAACATTTCCGGTAGTTTTGGTAGATGAAGACGGAATTGTGAGAGCTGATGTTCCTTTTAGAAGGGCAGAATCAAAGTATAGTGTTGAACAAGTAGGTGTTACTGTTGAGTTCTATGGTGGCGAACTTAATGGAGTAAGTTATTCTGATCCTGCTACTGTGAAAAAATATGCTAGACGTGCCCAATTAGGTGAAATTTTTGAATTAGATCGGGCTACTTTGAAATCCGATGGTGTTTTTCGTAGCAGTCCAAGGGGTTGGTTCACTTTTGGGCATGCTACGTTTGCTTTGCTCTTCTTTTTCGGACACATTTGGCATGGCGCTAGAACCTTGTTCAGAGATGTTTTTGCTGGTATTGATCCAGATTTGGATGCTCAAGTGGAATTTGGAGCATTCCAAAAACTTGGAGATCCAACTACAAGGAGACAAGTAGTCTGATACGACATTGTTGTGGTATCTTTCGCCTCTATTTTTTTTTTATTTGATATTGGGTATCAGAGAAATCTTGACTTGAATCACCATCTTTTCTTTGACTTTTTTTCTTTCTTTATATGATATGATAAATGATCCCAAATGAATAGGTGTGGAAGCTATAATTGTAAACCACGATCGAATCCATGGAAGCATTGGTTTATACATTCCTTTTAGTCTCGACTTTAGGGATAATTTTTTTCGCTATCTTTTTTCGAGAACCACCTAAGGTTCCAACTAAAAAAATGAAATAACCTTTCGAAATAATTTAATTGAAGTAATGAGCCTCCCATATTGGGAGGCTCATTACTTCAACTAGTCCCCGTGTTCTTCGAATGGATCTCTTAGTTGTTGAGAGGGTTGCCCAAAAGCGGTATATAAGGCGTACCCAGTAAAGCTTACAAGTAAACCGGATATGGAGATGGCGACTAGGGTTGCTGTTTCCATTTTTAGATAATTTCAAGATCACAATGGATCTACGATAAGATCGTTTATTTACAACTACAACGGAATAGTATACAAAGTCAACAGATCTCAACCAATCATTAAATAGGATTTATGGCTACACAAACCGTTGAGGATAGTTCTAGATCTGGGCCAAGACGAACTACTGTAGGGGATTTATTGAAACCATTGAATTCGGAATATGGTAAAGTAGCTCCGGGATGGGGGACTACACCACTTATGGGGGTCGCAATGGCTCTATTTGCGATATTCCTATCTATTATTTTGGAAATTTATAATTCTTCCGTTTTACTGGATGGAATTTCAATGAGTTAGGTTTATAAGAACTATGAAGTCCTAGTCTTTCAATCAAAGAAAAAATTACTTTAGACTTGGATTTCTAGACCATTCTATTCTGGTAGTTCGACCGTGGAATTTATTTGTTTCGGTATTTCCGGAATATGAGTGTGTGACTTGTTATAATTGATCCTATTGATAATACATAGAATGGACCTGTTATCTCTATCAAGATGATTCTACCTCGTCGGATATTTATTCTAGTATCTGGAGCACGGAATATATAGAATAGATCAAGAAAAGAAATATTTGAACTATGATTCATACCTACTATTTATTCAGACCTCGCAACCGGACTCAAAAAAAATTCAAATAGGTATTTCCTAAATCAAACGAATTTTATTCCTTCAGATTTATTTTGACCGAAGGATAACTCTTTCTCTAGATTTTGTTGAGTCATTACATCCATTCATTCAATAAGTGATCATCAAAGGTTCTTACTCAGAGAACCTTTGAGTTTAGCTTGAGGCTAAATCATCGTGGTTCTAGTATGAATCTGAGGTTTCAATTGATTCATAGGGTCTCAACAAGAGAATTCCTATCAATAGTAAAACAAGAGTAAATCCGCAGTACGCACAAAAAAAAAAAAAAAAAAAAAACAATAAATCAAATAACAAATAAAAAATAGGGAAGAGAAGATTCAAGAGGCCTGTAACGATCAACATAAAGAAAGACAGATGAGCCAACTTGATATTTTTTGGCATTATCATCACAAAGAAGAGATTCCGGATTTTTGTTACTTCGTATCTTCGAGGCAAATCGAATCAAGTGGTTAATGAAGTTTTTCATTTTCTATTATATATCCGTTGAAATCAGTATTTGTGTGTTTCCGCTTGAGCCGTACGAGATGAAATTCTCATATACGGTTCTCAGAGGGGGAGTTCCATTGGGTT